TTTAATATAAAAATCACGGATTGTTTGATTTCTCCTGGGGAAATGACTATTTTTTAAGGGGGAATATTTCGACGTTTGAACTTCCCCCCCAGAAAAAATTGATTAAATAACGGTGATTAAATTTGCATCCGTGATTTTTATAATGAGGTTTTGCACGAATGGGGCGGAGGGGGTGTGTTTTTGGGGTAATTATACGATTTCGGTAAATTAATTATTGTCGAAATTCCCCTGATTGTGAGTTTTTTTCATTTTCAAAAAATGAGGTGCAGAAAATTCGTTTTCAGCGGAAAATTTATAATAAAAAAATACTATAGAAACAGGATCAAGGTAAAAATATGTCTAACAAGCATGGAAGAATATATCCGCGGGGGGGGGAATATGCCAGGTCATGAATATAGCTCCACCCGGACTAGATAATCTACGCCCCGGTGAGGGGAACGGTAACGGGCAAGTGGGTGTCAGGTGAAAGCAGAGAGAAATAAGAGCTACCAGGGGTGGCACGAGCATACGTGATAAGAACATGAGGTGATATGTACCAATATAAAGGGTGCGACCAAAGGCCTTTTGAAAAGCTAGTAGGGAGGGATGGTTCCGGGCCGTCGAAATGACCTTGAGAGTGTAACCAGTGGCCTGTTAAAAGGCATTGAAGGGAGGGACTACTATATATGGACGTGAAAAGCGGGACTGCTATGCCTTATATGGAAGGATAGAGGATTTCACGGGAAGGACTACATCATGGGACACCACTAGGAGCAGGATATTCATGATTACTAATAATATCTATCCCTGCAAGCATGGAACGTCTGAGAAATGAGGGGGTAATTTATCTGATCGATACCACTTTTTTATACTAAATAATTATAGGATAATTCTAGTTTATTAGTCGTGAGGCAAATCATTAATGTATGATTAGACATAGTGAAATAAAGACTATAATATAAGAAGTACATTATAGGCGAAAAATCGGATTAAACTTTGGGGGGGGTAGGGGGGGGGGTCCTGAGAGAGCTATTATTTTATTATATTTTGTTCAAAGAGTAGTTTAAGTTAAAATGCTGGTTTTGGGGGCCAGAGATGGAAGTCTCTCTTTGATGCTCTAGGGGGGTCCCGGCTTTGGTTTACAAGAACAATGCTTTAAATATTTAAGCTACTAGAGCTGGGCTAGGTGTTTATGATTTTGTTTTCTAATCAGCCTAGGAGTGGGTTTATAATGAAGAATAGGAAGTATAGGGCGGAGGTGGTTTGACCGATAGAGGTGAATGGGGGCTCTACTGGTTTGGTGGCTGCTCATGTAATTGTTATGAATGTGGCAATTAGTGTTCAGAATATAAGTTGGGTGAGAGGGCGAAATGTTATGGATCGTACGTTGGATGTGTGTGTGAATGGTGCTGTGAGCAGGATAGTAATGGACATGACTAGGGCCATTGTTCCTCCGAGTTTGTTAGGGATGGATCGTAGGATGCCGTAGGCAAATAGGAAGTATCATTCTGGTTTAATGTGTTGTGGTGTAACTATTGGGTTAGCCTTTGAGAAGTTTTCTGGGTCATTAAAAATGTTAGGGGTGAATGATAGAATTATGAATAGCATGGTAATAAGTAGGGTTAATATTAGAGTGTCTTTGTAAGAATGGTATGGGTGGAATGGGATTTTGTCAATATCTGAGTTTGTTCCGAGTGGGTTGCTGGAACCTTCGTTGTGAAGTAGTATAATGTGGATGGAGGATAGTGAGACGATAGCGAATGGAAGGATGAAGTGGAGTGCGAAGAATCGTGTGAGGGTTGGGTCGTTGATAGAGAATCCCCCTCACAGCCAGGTTGTTAGTGAGGCTCCTAGGTATGGGATGGCTGTAAGTAAGTTTGTAATGACTGTTGCGGCTCAGAATGATATTTGTCCTCATGGTAAGACGTACCCGAAAAAAGCTGTTGCTATCAGGATAGTTAGTAGGSCTACTCCTGATAGTCAGACTCCTTTATTTAGATAGGAGCCATAGTATAGTCCACGCGCAATGTGAATGTAGATGCAGATGAAAAATATAGATGCGCCGGTTGCATGAATGTTTTGTATGATTCATCCGTATGGGACGTCTCGTGTAATGTGRATGATGGATGAGAAAGCTAGGTTGATGTTGGCTGTATAGTGAATTGYCAGGAAGAAGCCTGTTAGAATTTGTAGTGCTGAGCAGGTTAGTAGTATTGAGCCAAAGTTTCATCAAGTGGAAATATTTAATCCTACGGGTAGAAGGTTGAATAGGAGTAGGGTGTGTTGGTTGGGCATTTTTGTAGTTGATTAACAACAGTGGTTTTTCGTGCCGCAAGTCTCTGAGGAGCAAAAATTATGATTATTATAAACTATCTGTTTGGTGTGGTTATGGTCTTTGTGATTTTTGGGGTTTTAGCTTTGGGTGTGACTGTTGTGCCTTATCAGGGTGTGGTGGCTCTTATAGGGGTTTCATTTATTTGTTGTATTTTTATGGTTGTGCTCGGTCGTACATTTGCGGCTTTAGTTATGTATATTGTATATCTTGGCGGATTGATTGTGGTTTTTAGTTATTGTGTGAGTGTTGAGAAGGATGAGGTAGATGATTATGGGGTTGTTGGGTTTAAGTATTTTGTTATTTTTTTATCTGTTTTATTTGTTGGTTTTTTATGGTGGGTGTTGGTGGGTGAGGTTGGGGGTTTGTTAATTTATGTTAATTGAGAGGATCTAGTTTGTTTAGAGGTAAATGGGAATAGKGTTYYATATYTTKGGGGTGGTGTTGCTTTAATAGTGTGTTCTTGAGGTTTATTGGTAGTGTTGTTTTCTATTTTGGTTATTCTTAGTTGGTCTCGGTTGGGCGGGTTTCGTCCTTTTAGGTAAGTATTAGTAGTGAGATTAGGAGGGTTAGGGTGAATGTTGTTATATAGTTTTTAATTATATTTTTTTGTTGTGTGGAAAGGTGGATTAATGGTGTGAGGGCGTTTGATAGTCCTTTGGGTCCTCAGTTTTCTAGTGTTCATAGGTCAATTAGTTCTGTTGAAATTTGTTGGCTTATTTTTATTAAGTTTATTGTTATAGTTCGGTGTGGAATATTGAAGAAAGCTAGTTGGTTAAAGAATGAGGCTATAGTGCCTGATTTTTGTGGTTTTAATAGACTATTTATGTAGTGTGAGTCTTTTGATAATATGATTCCTAGGAGGGTGGCAATTAGTGCGGCGAGTTTAGTTATTTTTGGTATGGTAATGATTGTTGTAATTTGTAGGGTTGAGATTTTTGTTAAAGTGCCTATAAGGATGGATGCCACTGTTAGACGTATTAGTGGGTTGATGATGCTTTTTTCTTCGTCGTGTGTATTGTGGCTTGTACGTGGGTACCCTGTTAGTGTTGATAGAATAATTTGTGTACTGTAATGGGCAGAGAGGATGGTGGCAATTAATGTTATTGTGAGGGTTCATGAGTTAGTATGAGAGTTTGTCATTGTTTCAATAATAGTATCTTTTGAATAGAATCCTGATAGGAATGGTGTGCCTATGAGTGACAGGCTTGCGATGATTAGGAATGAGGAGGTTATTGGTGAGGTTTTAAGTAGTCCTCCTATTTTTCGTACGTCTTGTTCATTGTTTAGATTGTGAATAAAAGAGCCGGAGCATAGGAATAATAGTGCTTTAAAGAATGAGTGGATAATTATGTGAAGGAGGGCTAAGGTTGGTTGGTTTAGGCCGATTATAGTCATTATTAAGCCTAGTTGGCTTGTAGTTGATAATGCAATAATTTTTTTAATGTCAAAATAAGTTGTTGCTGCTGCTGCAGCAAATATAGTTGTCGTTGCTCCGATAATAAGGGATATTGTTATTATGGTTTTGTTATTATATAAAATTGGGTGGAGTCGGATTAGTAAAAATACCCCGGCTACGACTATTGTGCTGGAGTGGAGCAGGGCTGATACAGGTGTTGGGCCCTCTATGGCTGATGGCAGTCACGGGTGAAGTCCGAATTGTGCTGATTTTCCTGCGGCTGCAGCTAGGAGGCCCGCTGTTGGAATTATGCTTGTTGTTTCGCTTTGTATGAGCAGTTCTTGTAAGTTTATGGATGATGTGGTTATCAATCATAAGGTTGTTATAATGAGGCCTACATCTCCTATGCGATTATAGATAATGGCCTGTAGGGCTGCTGTATTGGCATCTTGGCGTCCTGACCATCAGCCAATTAAAAGGAAGGATATAATACCTACCCCCTCTCACCCGATAAATAGTTGGTATATGTTGTTTGCTGTGATAATTACTAGTATGGCAATTAGGAAGGTTAAAAGATATTTGATGAATTTATTATTGTGTGGGTCAGTATGTATGTATCATGAGGAGAATTCTGTGATTGATCATGTGATGAATAGAGTAACCGGTAGGAATAGAAGGGAGGGTGTGTCTAATGTGATGGAAATATTGATGTTTTCTGTTGTTGTGATGATTAATGGTGAAAATGATATTGTGAGTTCTTTATTATTGTTTAGTAGTGGGCTGATTGGGATTAAGCTAATTATGAATAAAAGCATGAGGTTGTTTTTAGTATTGTGTGATGATATTTGTGCAATAGATAGTAGTAGTGATAAAATGATAGTAAGTGTGATTGTTGGGGTAATTAGGTTCATATTCTACCACTTGGATTTGCACCAAGGATTTTGGCGCCTAAGACCAGTGGAATGCTATTATCCTTTGGTAGAGGGAGCTGGGGATTAGTCCCAGATTAAAGAGTTAGCAGGTCTTATGGCGCCCTCGTGGGTGTGTGAGGGTTTGTTCCTATTGTCAGGGTCACAGCTTGATATTTTTTTTTAAATTACACACACTATATTACTAGTTCTGGTTTTAATGAGATGAGTATTAATGGAATGATGTGTAGKGTKATAAGGAGGTGTTCTCGTGAATGTGTTGGTATTGTGTGTGTGTTTAGTATGGATGTGCCTGTTTGTGTTGATAGGAATATATGTAATGAGTATGAGGCTGTGATTAGTATGGATAGGCCGAAGATAATGATTGTGGTTGGGCATCAGTTGAATAAGGATGATGCAATTAGTAGTTCTCCTGTAAAGTTTATGGTGGGTGGGGTTGCGATGTTTATTAGATTGCTTAGAAGTCACCAGGTTGTAAGTATAGGTAGAATGTTGTGAAATCCCCGCGTGAGAATTATAATTCGGGTTTTTGTTCGTTCATAGGTGGAGTTGGCTAGGCAGAATAGTGCAGATGATGTGAAGCCGTGAGCGATTATTAGGGCTATGGCGCCAGATAGGCTTCATTGTGTTTGGATTATGATTGCGGCAATGACTAATCCTATGTGGCTGATTGATGARTATGCGATTAAAGATTTTAGGTCTGTTTGTTGTAGGCAGGTAAGGTTGGCTAAGGTTGCTCCCCATAGGGCAAGGACGATGAATGGTAGGAATATATCTGTATTTGTTGTTGGGAGGACTTGTATTATTCGGATAATGCCATAGCCGCCAAGTTTAAGTAAGATGGCGGCTAATACCATAGAGCCTGCGATTGGGGCTTCTACGTGGGCTTTTGGAAGTCAAAGGTGGAGGCCGTAGATTGGCATTTTGGTTATGAAGGCTGCTAGGCAGGCTAGTCATAGTATGAGTTCTGTTAGTTGGTTGGTTGGTTGGGTTAGGTGTATGAATGGTGTTGGGGTGTTTGATGAGTTATTGAGGTATAGGATTATTATTAGTAGGGGTATTGAAGTTGTTAGGGTGTAAAGTATGAAGTAAGTGCCGGCAGTAAGTCGCTCTGCCTGTTGACCTCATCGTGTAATGATGATCAGGGTTGGAATTAGTGTGGCTTCGAATATAATATATATAAGGGTTAGGTTGTAGGCTGTGAATGTTATGGAGATAAATAGTTGTAGTAGGGTTAGTGTTGTCAGGAATGTCCGTTGTCGTTGGATTGGCTCTTTGGTTATTGCATGTTGGCTGGCTAGGATTGTTATGGGTAGAAGTCAGAAAGATAGTACAAATAGTGGGGCTGAGGTGAAATCTAGGTAGAGATATATGTTTGAATTGGGTTCTAGAAAGTTTAAGCTTAGTAGGGCAAGTAAAAATGTGTAGGCAGTTGAGGTAGAATAGAGTATTTTTGGTTTGAGTGTTAAGATAGTTGGGATTAGTATGGCGGTTGTATAAACAATTTTGAGCATTATAAGAGACTTAGATTTTTTAAGAAATCGTTTCCGTGGGTTCGAGTAGTTGCAACTACCAGGCTAAGTCCGATAGCTGCTCCGCATACGGAGATAGTAAGAAGGATGGTTGGTATGGGGATTTGTGATAGAGTCAGGGAGGTTGAGGTGAAAAGTACTAATATAGTAAATAAGATAAGTATTATTGACTCCACGCATATTAGTGCTAGTATTAGGTGCTTGTGTTGTATAGAGAGGCTTATAATAGTGATTATGAATGCTGTGTATAGCGCAGTTTTTGTTAGTTCCATTACTGGGGCTTAAAAATTTTAAGTTCTCCCGAGTCGAAATCGGGCGTCTGTTAGACTACCCCAGTATTCTGTTCATTCTAACCCCCCTTGGAGTCATTCGTAGAGCAGGCCTAGTGTGAGAATTGTTAGGAGAGCTGTGGCTAGTATAGTGGTGGTGCTTGGTGGGTTTGTATTAATGCTTCATGGAATTGGAAGTAGGAGGACAATTTCTAGGTCGAAAAGGATGAATAGAATGGCGACTAAGAAGAATTGGATTGAGATTGGTGTTCGAGCATTTCCTAATGGGTCGAAGCCGCATTCGTATGGTGAGAGTTTGTTGATATCTGGTTTAGAAGTTATATGGATATTGATTGTATATAATAGTATTGCTGTTAGTATGGCTAAGATAATTAGGGTAATGAGGTTTATTATTTCTTCCCTTGGGTGGGGCCTAATGCTTGGAAGGCACTTATACTACTGTACTAAAGAAATAAGAGCCTCATCAGTATACTGAAATGTAAAGGAATAGTCATACGATATCGACAAAATGTCAATATCAGATTGCCGCTTCATATCCAAAGTGGTGTGTTGTTGTRAAATGGTGTTTGATTAAACGTAGAATGCATACTATAAGGAAGGAAGTACCGATTATTACATGAAGCCCGTGAAACCCTGTGGCCACAAAGAATAGTGAACCGTATACACTGTCTGAGATTGTGAATGGGGTTTCTAAGTATTCTGATATTTGTAGGGCTGTGAAATAGACCCCAAGCATAATTGTAGCTATTAGGGCGTAGGTTGCTTCTTTTTTATTTCCTTTTATTATTGTATGATGTGATCATGTAATTGTTGCTCCTGATGAAAGTAATACTGTTGTGTTAAGTAGTGGGACTTCTATTGGGTCCAACGGGATAATTCCGGTAGGAGGTCATTCTGCTCCTAGTTCGGGGGTTGGGACTAGGCTTACGTGATATAGTGCTCAGAAAAAGCCTAAGAAGAAGAACACTTCTGATGTGATGAATAGGATTATTCCGTAGCGTATGTTTTTTTGTACGCCTTTTGTGTGATGGCCTTGATAGGTGCTTTCTCGAATTACGTCCCGCCACCACTGGATTATTGTTAGTGCGATTGTTAATAGTCCTAGTTTTAGTACGGTAGTAGTATTTGTATGGAACCAGATGGCTAGTCCTGAGGCTAGAAGTATAGAGCCCATGGCTCCTGTTAGGGGCCATGGGCTGGGGTCAACTAAGTGGTATTGGTGGAGTTGGTGGGTCATTATGTGTTTTCTTGCAGGTAGAGAATAATTAGTAGTACAAACACATATGCTTGGATACAGGCTACTGCTAGTTCTAGAAGGGTGAGTAGGAATAACAGGGTTGATGTTAAGGCGCTTAGGGTAATGCTGGTATTAATGAAATTTAGTGCTGCTGAGCTGATTATGGTTATAAGGAGGTGGCCTGCTGTAATGTTAGCTGTGAGTCGGACTCCAAGTGCTAGGGGTCGTATCAGTAGACTGATAGTTTCGATTACGATTATAAATGGGATTAGTGGGGTTGGGGATCCTTCCGGAAGTATGTGGGCTAGTGTAGTTGTAGGTTTTTTTGTCATTCCGGTGATTACTGTGGCTAATCATAAAGGGATGGCTATAGCCATATTTATTGATAGTTGTGAGGTTGGTGTAAAAGTATATGGTAGAAGGCCTAGTATGTTTGAGAGGAGGATTATGATTATTAGGCTAAGTAAAATTCGGCATCATTTTTGTCCGTCTATGGTTAGCTGATTGGTTATGTTTAATAGGACGGTTTTTAGAAACAGGGTAATGGCGGTGGTTATGCGATTTCCTAAGAGTTTTGGTTTGTTGTGGATTAGTAGGACTGGGATTAGTATAGATAGGGGTGCAGTTGGGATTGTAAGGAATTCTGGGCTTGAGAATTGTTCAAATATGTTTATGTTCATGGTAGTGTGGGTGAAGGTTTATTTGGCTTTGCTTGCTGCTGTTTTTTTGGACTTGACATAATTATAAAGGTTTTTACTTTTTGTGTAATAAGATAGAGAATAAATCAAGTTCAAATATAAATAAAGAAAATATACACTGTGTCGAGTTGAGGCATACCACCAAGGAAAGTGTGTTTCTTCTTCAGCTTAAAAGGCTGATGCTGTAAAAGCTTCTCAGTGATTGATCTTTGATTAATCATTGTTCAAAGTGGTATAAAGGGATGGCTTCTATTGCAATTGGTATAAAGCTGTGATTTGCTCCGCAGATTTCTGAACATTGGCCAAAGAATACACCGACTCGTGATGTAGTTAATGGGATTTGGTTAAGGCGTCCTGGGACTGCATCTACTTTTACCCCCAATGAGGGGATTGCTCAGGAGTGTAGTACGTCTTCTGCAGTGACTACAACTCGGGCTTGTAGGCCTGCTGGTATGACTATACGGTGGTCAACTTCAAGTAGGCGCGGTGAGCCGTTTTGAAGGTCTTTTGTTTGAATTATATAGGAGTCAAATGATATTTGAATGTTGTCTGAATACTCGTAGTTTCAGTATCATTGGTGTCCGGTTGCTTTGATGGTTAAATAAGGGTCAAATACCTCTTCTATTAGGTATAATGATCGTACTGATGGAAGAGCTGTTAGGATCAGGATTATAATAGGGGCTGCTGTTCAGGCTGCTTCGAGTTGTTCTACTTCTTCTGTAGGGTCGTTGTGAGTGAGGGTTGTTATAGTTGCGGTTAGGGCGAATATTATGATTACTAGGGATATTAGGCAGGTTAGAAGTAGGACATGGTCATGTAGGAAGATAACTTCTTCTATAGTTGGTCCTGTAGCTTCCTGGAGCGATAGTTGAGCTGCGTATGGCATTGAGTACCACAGGATCTGTAATTTGGCTATGACAGGGCCACGTAATAATATTTACTAGGTTCTCGGGAATAAAGCATAAGTATGCGGTTAACTTGAAATTAACAGATGGCAGTTTAATTCTGTCTTTTCTCGGGTCACGGTCACTCTATATAAGAAATCAGGTCTCGAATTGGTGCATATGTGTTATTAAGTATAAATGTTGGTTCTGTATGGGTGTGATGTGGTGGTGGTGTGCCGTAGAATCACTCTACATGTGTTTTTTTCCCTAGGGGTATTTGTAGTTCTCGCTTGCATGTTAATGCTTCTCATACGATAAATAGGGATATTAGGACGGCGATAAGGGAGATGGTGGATCCGATTGATGAAGTTGTGTTTCAAATGGTGAAAGCGTCTGGGAAGTCAGAGTAGCGTCGTGGCATTCCGGATAAACCGAGAAAGTGCTGTGGGAAGAATGTTAAGTTTACTCCGGTAAACATTACTCAGAATTGGGTTTTTGTTATGGTTTGGTTTAGAGTATACCCTGAAAACAGTGGAAATCAGTGGGTTAGTCCTCCTATGATAGCAAATACGGCTCCTATGGAAAGGACATAGTGGAAGTGTGCTACAACATAGTAGGTGTCGTGTAGGACAATATCTAGTGATGAGTTTGCTAGAATGATTCCTGTCATCCCTCCGACAGTGAATAAGAAAATAAAGCCTAATGCCCAGTAGATTGGGGTTTCTCATTTGATTTGGCCGCCAGTCAGAGTGGCCAATCATCCGAATACTTTGATTCCTGTTGGAATTGCAATGATTATTGTTGCTGCAGTGAAGTAGGCCCGACTGTCGATGTCTAGTCCGACTGTGAATATGTGGTGGGCCCATACGACAAACCCCAGGATTGCAATTGATATTATTGCTCAGATTATGCTAGTGTATCCGAATGTGTTTTTTTTCCCTGTATAAAAGGTAATAATACTTGAGATAATTCCAAATCCTGGAAGAATAAGGATGTAAACTTCCGGGTGACCGAAAAATCAGAATAGGTGTTGGAATAGTACCGGATCCCCGCCCCCACAAGGGTCAAAGAAAGAAGTGTTTAAATTTCGGTCTGTGAGTAGTATGGTAATTGCCGCCGCTAGTACTGGTAGGGCTAATAGAAGTATAATGGCGGTGATAAATACTGATCATACAAATAGGGGGATATTAAATATTGGTATAGATTTTGGTTTTATGTTGATGCATGTTGTAATGAAGTTAATTGCCCCAAGGATGGAGGAGGCGCCTGCTAAGTGTAGGGAAAAAATTGCTAGGTCTACTGATGGCCCAGAATGTACTAGATTTCCTGATAGGGGCGGATACATTGTTCAGCCTGTGCCCGCCCCCGCTTCTACGTATGAAGATGATAGTAGGAGGAGCAGTGCTGGGGGTAGTAGTCAGAAGCTTATGTTATTTATCCGTGGAAAGGCTATGTCTGGGGCTCCGATTATGAGTGGAATTAGTCAATTACCGAACCCGCCAATTATGATTGGTATGACTATGAAGAAAATTATGATGAATGCGTGGGCTGTAACTAAGACGTTAAAAATCTGATCGCTTCCAAAGAGGGAGCCGGGCTGGGTCAGTTCTATTCGTATAAGGATGCTTAGGCATGCCCCAACTAGTCCGGATCAAGCCCCGAACAGGAGGTATAGGGTTCCGATATCTTTGTGGTTTGTTGAGAAGAGTCAACGAGTGATGAACACAGGTAGTATGGCTGATTAAGCGGTAATCTGTAAAATTATTTATAGGACAATGGTCCTTACTGCCAGGCTCCGAGGTGTGATCATGTCAGACTGCAAATCTGAAGTTGGCAGCTGCCCGGGGCTTCTCCGTTTTTTCCAGCCTAACAAAAACGGAGAAGCTAGATTAAAGTCCGCCGGATTGGACAGCTATTTGTTAATTAGTGTTTGTGGGATCAAGGCCCGCTAGTCTAGAGAGCTTTAGTTTAATTAAAATATCTGTGTTGCAATCAGGAGATGTGGTTTATCTGCAAGCTCTAGCAGAAACTAAAGTGGTCTTTTTTGGGGACTTTGAAGGTCCCTAGTTTAAATATAACTTAAGTTCCTATATGTTTGGTGATATGGGTAGGAGAAATGCAGTTATTATGGTTAGAGTGGATGTTATTAGTGGATGTTTTTTATTGGTTGTTCGTCATTTTAACGGTATTAGTGTGGTGTGGGGTGGTAGAGTTATTGATGATATGTAGACTAGTCGTATGTAAACGTATAGGCTGAGTAGAGAGGTTATGGCTATTATTGTGGCTTCAATGGTTATGTTAAGGTAAATTATTTTGTTTAGGATTAATCATTTTGGTATAAAGCCTGTTAGTGGGGGCAGTCCTCCTAGGGATAGAAGAGTGGTTGATAGGATTAATATTATATGTGGTGAGGCGGTTCATATGGTTCCTATGTCTTTTATTGTTATTATTTTGGTGAGGTTTATAGATAGGAATGCGGGTGTTGTGGTTATGGTATAAATAATAAAGGTAAGGGCTGAGATGTTTGGTGCTATGGTGAGTGTGGCTATGATTCACCCGGTGTGGGTGATTGATGAAAAGGCTATTAGTTTTCGTAGTTGGGTTTGGTTTAGTCCACCGAGGCCACCGATTATAATTGAAAGGACTGCTGAGGTGAGTGTGAGTGTAATATTGGTTTTATTGTGGGTGACTAATAGGATTGTTAATGGGGCAATTTTTTGTCAGGTGAGAATGGTTAGTGTGGTTAGTGTTGTTGTGCCTTGTGATACTTCTGGAAGTCAGAAGTGGAATGGTGCTGCTGCTATTTTTATTATTAAGGCTAATGTGATAATAGTTGTTGCTATTGGTTCTGACGTTAGGTGTGTTTCTCATACGGAAGTATTTAGGGCGTTTATTGTTGCTGCGAATAGTAGGGCGGTGGAGGCTATGGTTTGGGTTAGGTAGTATTTTGTTGCTGCTTCTGTTGCCCGTGGATGGTTTGATTTGGAGATGATTGGGGTTATAGATAGGGTGTTGATTTCTAGGCACACTCATGTCATTAATCAGTGGGTTGTGGATGTGATTAATGATGTGCTTAGAATGATGCTTGAAGTGATTATTAGTCATGATAGTGGGTTAATTAGTAGGGGCCGGTTTGGCATTTTCGGGGTATGGGCCCGATAGCTTGTTTAGCTGACCCTACTGTAGAAAGTAGTATAAAGGTAGTATTAAAAGTTTTGGGCTTTTAGGTTTAAGTTCGAGTCTTGACTTTCTAGAGTATTAAGGAGATGATTTGAACATCTGTATAGAGGTTTTAAGCCTTTTGCACGGCCTGGCTTTGCTACCTTAATTTAATATAAAAATCACGGATTGTTTGATTTCTCCTGGGGAAATGACTATTTTTTAAGGGGGAATATTTCGACGTTTGAACTTCCCCCCCAGAAAAAATTGATTAAATAACGGTGATTAAATTTGCATCCGTGATTTTTATAATGAGGTTTTGCACGAATGGGGCGGAGGGGGTGTGTTTTTGGGGTAATTATACGATTTCGRTAAATTAATTATTGTCGAAATTCCCCTGATTGTGAGTTTTTTTCATTTTCAAAAAATGAGGTGCAGAAAATTCGTTTTCAGCGGAAAATTTATAATAAAAAAATACTATAGAAACAGGATCAAGGTAAAAATATGTCTAACAAGCATGGAAGAATATATCCGCGGGGGGGGGAATATGCCAGGTCATGAATATAGCTCCACCCGGACTAGATAATCTACGCCCCGGTGAGGGGAACGGTAACGGGCAAGTGGGTGTCAGGTGAAAGCAGAGAGAAATAAGAGCTACCAGGGGTGGCACGAGCATACGTGATAAGAACATGAGGTGATATGTACCAATATAAAGGGTGCGACCAAAGGCCTTTTGAAAAGCTAGTAGGGAGGGATGGTTCCGGGCCGTCGAAATGACCTTGAGAGTGTAACCAGTGGCCTGTTAAAAGGCATTGAAGGGAGGGACTACTATATATGGACGTGAAAAGCGGGACTGCTATGCCTTATATGGAAGGATAGAGGATTTCACGGGAAGGACTACATCATGGGACACCACTAGGAGCAGGATATTCATGATTACTAATAATATCTATCCCTGCAAGCATGGAACGTCTGAGAAATGAGGGGGTAATTTATCTGATCGATACCACTTTTTTATACTAAATAATTATAGGATAATTCTAGTTTATTAGTCGTGAGGCAAATCATTAATGTATGATTAGACATAGTGAAATAAAGACTATAATATAAGAAGTACATTATAGGCGAAAAATCGGATTAAACTTTGGGGGGGGGTAGGGGGGGGGTCCTGGGAGAGCTATTATTTTACTATGTTTTGGGAAGTGGGAGATTTTAGTTCCGTGTCTACTCTATCAGTGTAGTCCCTGCTCGGGCACGCTTCCATTGGGGTGGGATTCCGCATAGTGCTATTGAGGTGGAGAAGTAAAGTAGACACATGGCTAGGGTTAGTGGGAGGTATTGTTTTCATAAAAGGTGTATTAGTTGGTCGTATCGGAATCGTGGGTATGAGGCTCGGATTCATAGGAATATGCTTGTTAGGATAGTTGTTTTTATTATTAAATTGATTGTGAATAGTTGGGGGTTTATGGTGCCTGGATTGATGAATATTATAGCTGATAGGGTATTTATTAGTAAGATGTTTGTGTATTCTGCTAGGAATAGAAGGGCGAATGGTCCAGCTGAAAATTCTACGTTGAATCCGGATACTAATTCTGATTCTCCTTCGGTTAGATCAAATGGTGATCGGTTGGTTTCTGCTAGGGTCGATGTAAATCATATCATAGCTAGTGGTCATGATGGGATAAGGAATCACAGGTTTTCTTGTGCTTCTGTAAATGAGAGTAGGGAGTAGCCGCCAGAAATGGTGGCTATTGAGATGATGATTAGTCCTAGTGTGACTTCGTATGAGATAATTTGGGCTACGGCACGTATGGCCCCCATGAGTGGGTATTTTGAGTTGGACGATCATCCTGATCATAGGATGGTGTAAGTGAATATGCCAGATATAGCTATGATGAACAGAAGGGCTAGATTTATGTTWGTGAGRGGCGTTGGTATGGGAATTGGGGCTCAAGAGGTTAGGGCTAGTGTTAGGGCTATAATGGGGGATAGCGTGAATAGGATTGGGGATGATATGGTTGGTTTTGTGGTTTCTTTTGTAATAAGTTTTAGGCCGTCTGCGATWGGTTGTAGTATTCCTGCTGGTCCTACGATGTTAGGGCCTTTGCGGTGTTGTATATATCCTATAAGTTTACGCTCTAGGAGCGTTAGGAATGCAACAGCGATTAGAATGGATAGGATGTATAGAAGGGTGTTAATGGTGTTTAATAGGATTGTAGTAATTATTAAGGGTTGTCCTTAATTAACCTTTTCTTGGTTTGGGAAAATGTGTTGTATTGTATTAATTTTTGATGGTGTTAAGAGCGTGCTTGTGGTATTGGCTCTGCTATGCCGGTCCTTTCGTACTAGGCAGAGCGTATCATAGATAGAAACCGACCTGGATTGCTCCGGTCTGAACTCAGATCACGTAGGACTGTTAATCGTTGAACAAACGAACCCTTAATAGCGGCTGCACCATTAGGATGTCCTGATCCAACATCGAGGTCGTAAACCTTCTTTTTGATATGGACTCTTGAAGAAGATGGCGCTGTTATCCCTGGAGTAACTTGGTTCAATTATCAGCTATACTGGGTCTGTTATAGGCTTGTAGGCCTGTATATGATTTGTGGTCATGTGTTTGGAAGTTCTTYTTTTTTCCAAGGTCGCCCCAACCGAAAGTAGGTATTATTGGGTTTAATAGTTTAGTTAAAGCTTCACAGGGTCTTCTGGTCTTATGTGTGTATTTCAGCTTTTTTACTGGAAGATCAGTTTAATTGATTTATTATAAGAGACAGACAGACCCTCATTTTGCCTTTCATACGGGTCTACAATTAATAGACAAGTGATTACGCTACCTTTGCACGGTTAGGGTACCGCGGCCGTTTAATTGTTCACTGGGCAGGCGTTGCCTTTAATATTTGTTTGGCTAAAGGTTATGTTTTTGTTAAACAGTTGGGGTCTTTGGTTGCCGAGTTCCTTTTATAATGTTTTATCTTTCTTTTTAACGCGCCTGTGTTGGTGTCACAGTTTGTATGAGGGTGTGTATGGGTTGATTAGTTGCCTGTTTGGGTCTGTTAATGGCTAGTGGATTATCCGTTTCTAGTGGAGGGGTGCGTTGGTAGAGGGGGTGTCTTATTATTAGTTTTAGCATAATAGTACTCATGTAGATGGGTTTACCTTTAGTTTGTTCGGAGTTTTTTATTAGTGTTTGAATTTTTTTGTTAATTCTTTGACGATATTTTGTTAGATGGCTGCTTTAAAGCNTACTGGTTAAATGAATAATTGTATTTCTCTCGGATGCAGGTTGAATCCTGTGTCAATAGAGCTGTACCCCTATTGACTGTCTTTAGTTGGATAAGTGGTTATGGTTTGGTCTAAAGTAGAACTTAGATTCTTTTTGGGGTAGCNAGCTATCTCCAGATTCGGTAGGCGTTTCACCGCTACTTTCAAGTCTTCCCACTCTTTTGCTACAGAGAAGGGTTTGCCCCTTAGGCTGCTCGGAAGTAGCTCATCTGGTTTCGGGAGTGTGGGCTGTGATTCTTCATGTCCTTGGGTGGCTTGCTAAACCATGATGCAAAAGGTACAAGGGTTAATCTTTGCTATTTATTGCTTATAGTTTTCCCTTACGGTACTTATTATAGTATTGTTACTGTTCGATCGCATAACTACTTAGTTTGTCAAATGATTTGTTTGGTTGATTCATAGATGTTTGTGTTTGTATTATTTAACAGCTCAAAAAGATTAATTATAATGTCGTTCGAGTGTAGGTCGAATGCTTTTTGTAAGCTACTTTTTGTTTCTAAGCGCACTTTCCAGTACGCTTACCATGTTACGACTTGCCCTGCTTTTGGTGAGTGAGGGGTTTTATTGATTTTTTTTGTTATTTGTGGCAGGGATGACGGGCGGTGTGTACGCACTTCATTGCATTGGTTTCGGTTAAGTATTGTGTCCTTAACATACTACTAAATCCGCCTTCAGTTTCTATTTTCATAGTTTGTCCGTATTTTCTGTTTTAGAAAATGTAGCCCATCTTTTACCCACCCATTTGTTACACCTCGACCTGTCGTGTTAGGGGCTGGTCTATTTAGTTCACTTTATTTCTTTCACAAGGTGAGCTGGCGACGGCGGTATATAGACTGAAGGGCTAGGGTGGGTCGGGTTAATCGTGGGGTATCGGTTATTAGACAGGCTCCTCTAGGTTGTTGTGAAGTACCGTCAAGTCTTTTAAATTTTAAGTTTGCACTCGTAGTTATTTGGCGAACAATTGGTTATTTGATTGTTGTGTTAAGGCTGGGCATAGTAAGGTATCTAATCTTAGTTTGTGTCCCGGCTTTCACGAGTTAGAATAGTCTTATTATTAAGGGGTGTGATTAGTGTGGCTTATGGCTTTTTACGGCCTGGGGGTCTTCACTCTTAATAGTGGTACTGTCACTTAGTCGTGCTTTACGCCGTTTAATATTATCTTGGGTCTGTCGTGTAACCGCGGTCGCTGGCACGAGATTGACCGGCCCTAAAACCCCCTTGCTAGGTCAAGCTTTCGCTTATGGCCTAATATTAACTACTGCTGTTGACCCGTGGGGGTGTGGCTTAAGTTTGCTTGGCGTTGTGGGCGTGATGCCTGATGCCTGCTCCAGGGCCGGGTGTGGCGGGCTATTTCACCGTTGTGATGAGGCTTGCATGTATAATCAGGGGGTGAAGGTAATAGAAGGTTTAAGACCAAGACCTTGTGTTAAATCAGGTTTAAACCGTCTTAGCATTTTCAGTGCCATGCTTTAAGGGTAAGCTATGATAAC